TTCTCGGTAGCTTAAAGGTAGAGCGTATGGCTGTTAACCATTAATGTATAGGTTCAATTCCTATTCGAGAAGAAAGTGTCTTAATTAGAGCAATTAACTCAACAGGTAGAGTATTTCGTTTACACTGAAAAAGTTAATGGTTCAAATCCATTATTGCTTAAAATTCAGTGTTTGTAGCTTAAATTAGGACAAAGCGTTAAACTACGAATTTAAAGATTGAAGGTTCAAATCTTTCCAAACACTGATTATAATATTATATAGAGTGTATAGCTTAGTAGGTCAAAGCAATAAACTTTTAATTTAAAGATCTTAGGTTCAATTCCTAATACACTCAATAATAAATTATATTAAATTGCATAACACACTAACTTTTTATACATCAGAATTCTTATATCGTATGTACTATTGAGTAATATGTTGTATGCTATGCGGTTATATAGTTTTACAACACTTATCATTAATCATTTTTTTAGAAAGTATTCTTTTTACACAACTAGGTTTTAATCAAGTAATTCTCTTAAATATTACAGATTTATTTGATCTTATATGACTTATCTGTTTAAAAAACGCACTATTTTTTTCATCAATTTATTGTTATTATAGTCTAGTTTATTTTTTTAAACCAAGCTGATATCAATATCAAGACTTTTATATTCTCCAGTTATTCAAAAATCTACTAAAAATGGGTTTTATTTTTTTATTTGTGTTGTATATGTATATACTGCCTTTAATTTTGGTGTTTTTAACACAATGGGACATTAATTTTCTTAAAGATACATTTTATATAAAATTCCAATTAAGTTTATTACATTATATTACATGAATATTTTATATAAAATTTTGTTTTATTTTTATGTCTCAATTTTCAGTTTGATTTTTTACTCAATTTTATTTCTTAATAGAGTTAAAAATATTTTATAAAAAATTAAAAAAGTATAAAAATCAAATTTTCTATGGAACACTTTGTTTTTTATATATGTTATCCCCGCCCGATCTATCCTTACAAATTTTTATATTAATTTTAAATATGAGTTTAATAGAAACTCTATATTTTTATATATGTTTTATCATTAAAAATACAAATTTTTATAGACATGCCTACAATACAACAACTCTTAAAAAAATCAAGAAAAAATAATTTCTCTAAAAAAAAATCTTCAGCATTAAGAGGATCCCCTCAACGTAAAGGGATCTGTTTAAAAGTCTATAGTATAAATCCGAAAAAGCCTAATTCTGCAGAGAGAAAAGTGGCTAAAGTTCTTTTAACAAATAATAAAATAGTTATAGGCTATATACCGGGGGAAGGTCATTCTCTACAGGAACATTCAGTAGTTTTAATACGAGGAGGTCGTGTAAAAGATCTTCCAGGAGTACGTTATCATTTTGTGCGAGGGTCTTATGATTTGAATGGAGTATCTGGTAGAAAAAAAAGGCGTTCTAAATATGGTACAAAATTAAAATAATATTTAATTGCAGGCTCCTATTGTTTAATCAGGTAAGACAATGTTTTTTCGTAGCACAGATGTGGGTTCAAATCCCACTAGGAGTAGGTCTAACGGGATAGAGTAAAAAAGGTTAACTCATTAGACTCATGATCTAAAATTATAGGTTCGAATCCTATTCCCGTAAATTTATCTTTCAACATGCTACAAAATAAAACTTATAAAAATAAAACACTACAGTCAAAAGAAAAGTTTTTAAATAATTTGTTTTTGAAAAGGTTAAATTTTAATACTCTTATGAAATATAATCTTTTTTATTTCTTTATGCAAAGAGAAAAAGTAATTTTAAATAAAAAAATTTTATGATTACTTTATTCTACTGAAAAAGGTTCCATATTTAGTTTACGTAAACTGCTTAAATTTCTTGTATTTAAGCATTATTAATAGGGTAGTAAGAGAAAGTAAAAATTAAAAAGATATTAATTTATAAGAGTTTGATCCTGGCTCAGAATGAACGTTAATGGTTAATCTAACACATGCTAGTTAAATATGTTTAAAATTTTTTGAATATGTAGCGAACGGGTGAGTATTTTATAAAAATAAATCTTAAAATCATTGTTAAATACATTAAATTTAATTGTTTTAAGAAAAGTTTATAAAGGATTAAGTAGTTGGTTATGTAAAAGATTACCAAGCTAATGATCCTTAGCTGGTCCGTGAGGATGAACAGCCACATTGGAACTGAGAAAGGTCCAAACTTTATATTAAAGGCAGCAGTGAAGAATATTGGGCAATAAGCAAAGGCTTGACCCAGTTAAACTATATGTGAGAAGAAGATATATAATTGTAAATCACTTAAACTATTTTTTAAATCATGATTTATTTAGTAAAAGTCCTGGCTAATTTCGTGCCAGCAGCCGCGGTAAAACGGGAAGGATAAACGTTATTCAGATTGATTGGGCGTAAAGTATACGTAGATGGTTTATTTAATTTTATATATAAATATTAAAATTTAATTTTAATTTAATTTTAAAATTGATTTTCTAGAGTTTAATTGAAGATTATAGAATTTTAAGTGTAACGGTCAAATGTTTTGATATTTAAAAGAATTTCGATTGCGAAGGCAATAATCTATGTTAAAACTGACATTAAAGTATTAAAGTGTGGGTAGCGAAAGGGATTAGATACCCCTGTAGTCCACACCCTGAACTATGAGTGTTCCTTTTTGGGAAATGTTATACTCAAAAATATAGCTAACGTGTTAAACACTCCGCCTGGGAACTACGATTGCAAAATTAAAACTCAAAGGAATTGACGGGAACCTACACAAGCAGTGGAGCATGTGGTTTAAATCGATAATACGCGCAAAATCTTACCAGTTTTTGAATAATTTTTATAATTACAGGTGTTGCATGGCTGTCGTCAGTCCGTGCTGTGAAGCGTTTGGTTTATTCCAGAAAACGGACAAAACTCTTCTACATTTTTTAATGTATAGAGCTAAAGATATTTTAGAGGAAGTAAAGAATGATGTCAAGTCCTCATGACCCTTATAAATTGGGCTACTTTCATGTGCTACAATGGTTTTCCTAAAAGGAAGTAAATTATGTAAATAATTACAAATCTTCTAAACAAAATCATGTTCGGATTATTTTCTGCAACTCGAAAATATGAAGATGGAATTGCTAGTAATCGTGGATTAGAACGCCACGGTGAATATGTACTTGGGTTTTGTACACACCGCCCGTCACGCTACGGAAATTCTTATTATTTGAAGATTAATTATTAATTTATAGTAATAGAAGAACTAGAGTGAAGTCGTAACAAGGTAGCCGTAGGGGAACCTGTGGCTGGAAAATATTAAGAAAAATCTACTATCCTATTTACCTAAAATCTAAAATTTTAAAAATGATAATTTTATTTAATTATATGAATATTTCAATCACGTTATTTTTAATGAGTATACTAGGTATTTTTATTAATCAAAAAAATATCTTAGTAATGTTAATGTCTTTAGAAATGATGTTTCTCTCTGTTAATTTTAATCTTATAGCAGCATCTATACATTTAGATGACATTTCAGGGCAAATTTTTTCGCTGTTGATATTAACAGTAGCAGCGTCAGAATCGTCAATAGGGTTAGCTATTTTAGTTATTTATTACCGTATCCGTAGTACGATAACAGTAGAATTAATGAATTTAATGAAAGGTTAGATCTTTTTTGATTAAGTAATTTTAAGTTATCTTTTATAAATATTCAAAGAAAATCTTGGTAAAAAAAATGAGGGCGTCACGCTACGAAAACTTATAAGTAGGCATATGCTTGTGATCTATAAATTTCCTGAAGCAAACTAATTAATTAAAATTTAATATAGTGTGAACTGAATCATCTTAGTAACATCAAAAAAAAATCAAACGAGATACTGTAAGTAATGGCGAATGAAAATAGTAGTAGCTTAAAAATATTTTATGGTTAAGAAATAAACTTTAAACGGTAAAAGTCCTGTATTAAACTATATTTTTTGTATAAGTAATATGTATTTTATGTATGAAAAAAGGAGTACCACCTTCTAAGCTAGTAAATTTTTTTAACCGATAGTAAACGAGTATTGTGAAAAAAAGATGAAAAATTCCGTAAGGATCATGAAAATTGAATATTTAAAAGAATTCGGAGTTTATATTTTTAATGACGAAGTGCCTTTTGCATAATGAGTCAGCAAGTTAATACATATAGCAAGTTCATAAATAAATTATTAAAACTAACTAAAGTAATATTTATTAAACCTGAAACCAAGTGATCTAACTATAGACAAGTTGATAATTCTTTAAAAAGTTTTTAAAGACTGAACTCTTATATGTAGCAAAATATTGAGAAGATTTATGGTTTGGAGTGAAAGGCTAATCAAACTTGGAAATAGCCGGTTTTCCGCGAAATGTATTTTAGTACAGTATTAACAAAAATAAATTGTAAGTAGAGTACATATTAAACTATGGGGTTTAAAAGCTTACTACATTTAATTTATCTCCGAAATATAATTTAATTTAGTTAATAAACAGTCTTTAAGCGATAAGGTTTTTAGACAAAAGGGTAACAACCCCAATCGTATATTAAGATCTATAAAAGATAATTTAGTGTAAAAATTTTTATTGAGGAATCAAATAATATGTAATAGGCTTAGAAGCAGCCATTTATTAGAAAAAGCGTTTTAGCTTACTATTTATTCTTCTAGAAATTAAAATAAAAAGGCTTAAATTATTTATCGATATAACGAGTTAAAAGTTATTAACGGTAGTGGAACGTTTTGTAAATCTTATTATTAATTTTAAAATTAATGATAACCATTTCAAAAGTGCGAATGCTGATATGAGTAGCGTTAACTATGTATATTCAATCATAGTCACTTAATGTTTAAGGGTTTCAATGTAATTTAAAATGCATTGAGTTATACGGTCCTTAAGAGAAAAAGTTTGTGAAAACTATACTTGATAGGATTATTAAAAAGTCTGTTATATGTAATAAATTTGTATTATGAAAAAAGAGTAATAAACAAAACTTTAATAATAAGTGGTTTAAGTTTTAAACAAAGCTTTTTCAAGAAAAAATTATAACAATTTAAGACCGTACTTAAACCGACACAGGTGAATTAATTGGAGATATTATGGTGTATGAATAAATTGTATTTAAGGAACTCGGCAAATTTGCTTTATACGTTCGCAATAAAAAGCGCCATTAAAAATAAAGTTTTTATGGTATCATTAAAAAAAAAGCAACGACTGGTTATCAAAACCATAGGACTCTGCTAATTTTTTAAAAAAGTATAGAGTCTGACGCCTGCCCAGTGCCTAAAAATAGTATATACTAGTTTACGCTGTGTATTTTAAATCTAGGTAAACGGCGGTTCTAACTATAAGAATCCTCAGGTAGCGAAATTTCTTGGCGGGTAAATTCCGTCCTGCATGAATGGTGTAACGATTGCTTTACTGTCTCAAATACAAATTCAGCGAAATTACAAAACCTGTGAAAATGCAGGTTACTTACAGTAAGACGGAAAGACCCTAGATCCTTTACTTGCTTTTTATATTGTAAAAGATTATAGTTTTGTGTAGAATAAATGGGAGTCTATCAACATAATATGAAATACCATTCAATTTTATAATATTTTACTTATTTAAAAAATATTTTAAAAAAAGTATAAAAAAGAAAGTTTGCTTGGGACGAGTACCTCCTAAAAAGTAACGGAGGTGTACGAAGGTAAATTTTATAAAAGTTTTATATATAATGGTAAAAATTTGCTTGACAATTAAATTGATAAATTAAATTGGAACGAAAGTTAGTCATAGTGATCCGATATCTAAGAGTGGAATTATTATCGCTTATCAAATAAAAGGAACTCTAGGGATAACAGATTTATCGTGATTGCGAGTTCATATCAATGTCACGGTTTGATACCTCGATGTCGACTCATCTTATCCTGAAATTGTAGTTTATTTCAAGGGTCTAGTTGTTCGCTAGTGAAAAAGGTACGTGAGTTGGGTTCAGAACGTCGTGAGACAGTTCGGTCCCTATCTACTGTAAGTTTTTGAAAAATTTTGAGTTTATTTCTAGTACGAGAGGACCGAAATATTTTAACCAATGGTGTATTGATTGTTGAGCCAACAGCATTGTCAAGTAGCTACGTTAATTTTATATAAATACTGAAAGAATCAATAGTATTAAAATTTCTTAAAATATTTTTCGAGAATAATCTAAAAGATCATTAGATGGATCGGTTTAAAAATAGTATTTAGTAATAAACTTTTTTATAAATACGAATATTATTCAGAAATAAATACTTAGAATTACTTAATCAAAATAAAAAATATGGCGCAAAAAATTAATCCTACAAGTGTAAGGCTTGGTATATCACAATTGTGATTATCTAATATTCAATTTTATGGCAAGTCATTTAAGTTATATTTTCTATCATTCCATTATTATTTAAGATCGTTTTTATTTTTACGGAAGGTTTCTAATATAATGGGCTTTATCATATATCATCAGCAATGAAAGATAACGAAATTAGGTAGTATTGTATTAAATCTTTATTATGGGCAATCTTTTTTCGTTTTAGATAAGAACTTTCTAGAATTTTATAAAAAAATTCAAAAAACTTTTAATATTCTTTTTTTGAAAAAAATAGAGATAAGTTTTTATTTATTAACTTTTTCTCCTTTATCTAAAAACTTATTACATTCTTATAGTCAATTTTTAGGTTCGAATAATTTAACTTCTAAAAAAATATTATGAAATATTTCTATATTATTAAATAAATATTTAAATTCTTCAAAATTAGTCTATACACCAAAAGGCGTAAAAGTATTCAAGTTGAAAGGTTTTAAAATTCAAATATCAGGCCGTATAGATGACTCAAAAACCCAAATGGCGAAAAGTTTAAATTTGAATGTAGGAATTTCTCGTTTAACTTCATTAGAAGATTCTATAGTTTATATAACAAACGTAGTTTACAGTAAATCGGGTATTTGTGGGTTAAAAATCTGATTATTCTATGAATTTACACAATAAAAGTCATATTAAATATAACCAAAAATTTAATCAATCTAATTCTATTCTGCGAAAAGGGAATTATGGTATAAAATCTACATCTTTTGGTAGACTTACAGAGAGGCAAATAATTTTTTTGAAGAATTTAATTATCAAAAGTTCTCGAAAAACAGTTAAGTCTAAAAAATCTATTAAGATTTGAAGTAAAACTATTTTAAACTTTAATTTAACAAAATTAAGTTCTGAATCGCGTATGGGTAAAGGTAAGGGATCTATCTATGCCCTAGGATCTTTTATTAGACCGGGAAGTATCCTTTTTGAATTTGAATCAAGTTTATATCCGCAAGCAATATATATTTTATCTAAGACAAATAAATGTTGCAACTTAAAATTAGTATTAATTAAACGTTAAACTTTGAGAGAGAAACTTAAAGGTTAAGTGTTAGTCTGTCGCACTAAAAGTTGCGGGTTCGAGTCCCGTCTCTCTCGATTTTATAAATAAATAAAGAAAAAATTTTTAATAAATAAATGTTATCTATGCAATGAGTTTCGCGTTGAATTTTTTCAACAAATCATAAAGATATTGGTACTTTATATCTTATTTTTGGGGCTTTTTCTGGTGTTTTAGGAGGTTGTATGTCAATATTAATTCGTATGGAGTTAGCTCAGCCTAGTAATCAGTTATTATTAGGTAACCATCAAGTATATAATGTTCTTATAACAGCACACGCATTTCTAATGATTTTTTTCATGGTAATGCCAGTTATGATAGGAGGTTTTGGTAATTGACTAGTTCCTATAATGATAGGTAGTCCAGATATGGCATTTCCCCGATTAAATAATATTTCTTTTTGATTATTACCGCCTTCGTTATGTTTATTATTATTATCTGCTTTAGTGGAAGTAGGTATTGGTACGGGATGAACAGTTTATCCTCCTTTAAGTTCTATACAAAGCCACTCCGGGGGTGCTGTAGATTTAGCAATATTTAGCTTACATGTTTCAGGGGCTTCTTCTATTTTAGGTGCTGTGAACTTTATATCAACTATTTTAAACATGAGGAGTCCAGGACAAAGTATGTATAGAATACCTTTATTCGTATGATCAATTTTTGTAACAGCTTTTTTATTATTACTAGCAGTGCCTGTTTTAGCAGGAGCTATTACAATGCTTTTGACTGACAGGAATTTTAATACTTCTTTTTTTGATCCTGCAGGGGGAGGAGATCCTGTATTATATCAGCATTTGTTTTGATTTTTTGGACACCCTGAAGTATATATATTAATACTTCCTGGTTTTGGGATGATTAGTCATATAGTATCTACGTTTTCAAGAAAACCTGTATTTGGTTACATAGGTATGGTTTACGCAATGGTATCTATAGGTGTTTTAGGGTTTATAGTATGAGCCCATCATATGTATACTGTAGGTTTAGATGTAGATACTAGAGCTTATTTTACTGCAGCTACAATGATTATAGCAGTACCTACAGGAATTAAAATATTTAGTTGAATAGCTACCATGTGAGAAGGTTCCATTCACTTAAAAGTACCTATGTTATTTGCAATAGGTTTTATTTTTTTATTTACAATAGGAGGATTAACAGGTATTATATTAGCAAATTCAGGATTAGATATAAGTCTACACGATACTTATTATGTAGTTGCCCACTTTCATTATGTACTTTCAATGGGGGCAGTTTTTGCAATCTTTGCAGGATTTTATTATTGATTTGGTAAAATTACAGGTTTACAATATTCTGAAACTTTAGGTAAAATACATTTTTGATCAACTTTCATAGGAGTTAATTTAACATTTATGCCAATGCATTTTTTAGGTCTAGCTGGAATGCCACGTAGAATACCAGACTATCCAGATGCGTATACTTCTTGAAATTTAATGGCATCTTATGGTTCTTACGTAGCGTTATTTTCTACCTTATTTTTTTTTTACATAGTATATGTATCATTGACGTCAAAAAATCCTTGTGTAAATTCGCCGTGAGATTTTGAAGAACTAGAGAAAAAGGGGAATTTAACTTTAGAATGAGTAACGACATCTCCTCCAGCATATCATACATTTGAAGAAATGCCTTTGATTTGCGAAACTTTGAAAAAATAATAAAATGTCAAATATATTGTATTTTAGTTTCATAATTGTATTATTTATACCTATTAATTTAAATTATTTAGATGTTGCAGAAAATTGACAATTAGGTTTTCAAGATCCTGCAACACCTATAATGGAAGGGATTATAAATTTGCATCACGATTTAATGTTTTTTATATGTATTATATCTATATTCGTCACTTGAATGTTAAGTAGAACATTGTGACATTTTGAGCATACTAGAAATAGTATACCTTCTTCTTTAGTACATGGTACTCTAATTGAAATGATTTGAACTATAACACCGGCATTTATACTTTTAATTATAGCAGTACCTTCTTTTTCTTTATTATATGCAATGGATGAAGTAATATCTCCAGCGATTACAATTAAAACATTAGGACATCAGTGGTATTGAAGCTATGAATATTCTGATTACCATAACGAAGATGGAGAATGTATAAATTTCGATAGTTATATGATACCAGAAGAAGATTTATTAGTTGGTCAATATAGGTTATTAGAAGTAGATAACCGCATGGTCATTCCTATAAATACACATATTAGAGTTATAGTATCTGCAGCAGATGTTTTACATAGTTGAGCAGTACCTTCTTTGGGTGTTAAATGTGATGCTATTCCAGGAAGATTAAATCAAACATCTTTATTCGTAAAACGAGAAGGACTTTATTATGGACAGTGTAGTGAAATCTGTGGAATAAATCATGGTTTTATGCCTATAGTTGTAGAAGCAGTTATATTACCTAATTATGTACAATGAATTTTTAATAAAATAAACGAATAAAATGAAATTATCTTTATTTCAAATTTTATTATTAGTTATAATTTTTTTTCTTTGTTTTTATTCTAATGGTTATTTAATGGAATTTTTCAAAAATATACACAAAAAATAATGTTATTATCACATGTTTCTAAAAACGTACAACGCCATCCTTTTCATTTAGTAGATCCTAGTCCTTGGCCTTTTATAGCGTCTTTATGTGCTTTTTCATGTACTATTAGTGGAGTTTTATATATGCATGCATATATAAATGGGAGTTACTTACTTTTTGTAAGTTTTGTTTTTCTTTTATTAGTTATGTTTGTCTGATGACGAGATGTTGTAAGAGAATCTACCTTAGAAGGGCATCACACTGGAATCGTACAGCGTGGTTTACGTTATGGAGTTATTCTATTTATAGTATCAGAAATTTTATTTTTTTTCGCTTTTTTTTGAGCTTTTTTTCATAGTAGTTTAGCACCCACAATTGAAATTGGTACTATATGACCCCCAAAAGGTATTGCAGTATTAGATCCATGAGAAATTCCATTTCTTAACACATTAATATTATTGTTATCTGGATGTACAGTAACTTGATCACACCATGCAATTGTATCAAATTTAAGAATGCAAGCTATCACTAGTTTATTTTTAACAATTATACTGGCTATAATTTTTACTATGTTTCAAGCTTATGAATATAATATGGCGGATTTTAGATTATCTGATGGGATTTATGGTTCTACTTTTTATATGGCTACAGGGTTTCATGGGTTTCATGTTTTGATAGGGACAATCTCATTAGGAATATGTTTCGTACGTTTAATAAACTATCAATTAACACAAGAACATCATTTTGGCTTTGAATCATCTGCTTGATATTGACATTTTGTTGATGTTGTTTGATTATTTTTATTTGTATCAATTTATTGATGAGGAGGATCTTAAAAAAATGTTAAATATAAGTATCATTGTATTATTTTCATTCATTTTAGTATATTCTAATATAATAATTCTTAATGAAGAAACATTAATTTTAATATGTTTTTTTGCCTTTTGTTTAATAGCTTTTAATAAATTAAAAGACTCTATTTCTAAAGATTTTCAAATGAATTCTTATAAAGTGGAAATTTCTTTATATAAATCTTTTATAGAATTAGTCAATAGTTTAAAATCCGTATTTATATATAAATATACTTTTAAAAATATTGTTTTAAATTTACAGTCTTTGAAGATACATTTTGTAACATTCGGAATAATAACCTGTAAAGAACTACCAGAATATATTATTAGAAACACAGAAATAACTTATCCGAAAAAGTTAATGTTTACTCAAAGATTAGAAAATCAAACATCAAAATTATTAGCTTTATTACTTAATTATAAATTAACCCGAATTACAAATATACAAAATTTTTATACACATAATTGCGAAATAGAAATATTTCTGTGCGTTCAAAAAATTATTTTAAGAGAATATCTAAAGGTTTTATAAAAAATTTGCAGGTATAGAATAATAGGTAAATTCGTTAGTTTTCCACACTAAAAATTGCGGGTTCGAGTCCCGCTACCCGCTAATAAATTTTTGACGTATAGCCAAATTAGGTAAGGCGATAACTTTTGGTGTTATAAATTATAGGTTCGAGTCCTTTTACGTCAGTTTTAAGAGCTCGCTTGGTGAAATAGGGTAAACACGATAGATTTAAAATCTGTTCTCAATTAGAGTTACTGGTTCAAATCCAGTAGCGAGTAAAATACTTTTAAGAAATGAAAAAGTTTAATGGTTATGAGATTTGTAAAGCAACCTTTAATTAAATTGGTGAATGATCATTTGATAGAATATCCAACTCCTATAAATTTACATTACGCTTGAAACTTTGGGTTTTTATCTGGAATGTGTTTAGTTATTCAAATTATTACAGGTATTTTTTTAGCAATGCATTACACTCCTCATGTAGATTTAGCATTTGCAAGTGTTGAACATATAATGAGAGATGTTAATTATGGTTGGTTATTACGTTACATTCATGCAAACGGAGCTTCTATGTTTTTTATTGTAGTTTATATACATATTTTTAGAGGTCTATACTTTGGTTCTTACACTAAGCCAAGACAATGAGTATGAATATTAGGAGTTGTTATTTTATTATTAATGATTATCACCGCTTTTATTGGATATGTTTTACCTTGGGGTCAAATGAGTTTATGAGGAGCTACTGTTATAACTAATTTAGTTTCGGCAATACCTCTTATAGGAAACTCTATTGTTACTTGATTATGAGGAGGTTTCTCTGTAGATAACGCAACATTGAATAGATTCTTCAGTTTACATTATTTACTTCCTTTTATAATATCAGCAGCATCCATTGTACATATTGCAATACTGCACCAAAATGGGTCAGGGAATCCTCTAGGTATCGAATCTAACGTAGATAAAATAAATTTTTACCCTTATTTTATTATAAAGGATTTATTAGGTTTAGTCATTTTTTTTTTATTTTTTTCACTTTTTGTTTATTTTTTTCCTAATATGTTGGGACATCCAGATAATTATATAGAAGCAAATCCGATGGTTACACCTCCTCACATTGTACCAGAATGATATTTCCTACCTTTTTATGCTATTTTAAGAAGTATTCCACATAAATTAGGAGGAGTAATTGCCATGATATCTGCTATTGCAATTTTGGCAATTTTACCATGGGTTCATAGTACAGAAATTAGAAGTTCTAGGTTTAGGCCAATTTATCGATTTTTATACTGAATATTTATTAGTATTTGTTTAGTCCTAGGATGAATTGGAGGTATGCCTGTAGAGGACCCTTATATAATTATAGGCCAATTTGCAAGCTTGTATTATTTTATGCATTTGATTATTATTTTACCTTTTTTAGGTAAAGTAGAAAAATTTTTACTTTTTTTTAAATAGTAAAAAAGAAGTCTTTAAAAAAGACTTCTTTTTTATGGGCAGGGAGGCTCGAACTCCCAAAGTTTACACATACTATTAGAGCCTAAACCTAACACGTCTTCCAGTTCCGTCATACCCATTCTATGATCGTAAAGTTAAGAATTTAATTACATTTCCTGGTAAACGAGATAGTTGTATATCTATTTGCTGTTTCTTAACATCTCTTCTTTGGTGCATTGTAAGTACAATAACTCCTATCATAGCTACTAATAAAATTAAACCACAAATTAAAAATAATATACAGTAATGTGTGTATAGTACATTTCCTATTATTTCTATATTACTAATATATGTGGCTTCTAAAACTCACGTAATTAATTTAATATCATTATAATAAGAATTAATTAGATCTAATTCTCTTATAGAACTTGATAATATGGAAAATAATAATAAAAATATAGAAAATCCTACCGGAATAATAGAATAGCTGCTTATTGTTAAAGGATTAATTTTAACATTTAGCATCATTACTACAAAAAGAAATAATACTGCTATAGCTCCTACATAAATAATTATTAACATTAGTGATAAGAATTCGGAACCTAATAACAATAGTAATCCTGAAGTATTACAAAATACTAGAATTAAAAACAGTACAGAATGTACAGCATTTTTTGATGTTATAACCATAAAAGATGATACTATTGTAAGAAATGTAAATAAACTAAACAAAAATAAGTTTAAATTCATATCAACTATATTTTTAGCGAAAAAAGGGATTCGAACCCTCAACTTTAATTTTGGCAAAATTATACTCTACCCATTGAGTTATTCCCGCGAGTAGGGCGAAGAATGGGATTTGAACCCACGACCTTTAGATTCACAGACTATTGCTCATACCAAACCGAGCCCTCTTCGCCTTTTTATTTACTCATTAATTGATACTTAATAAGAGAAATAGCTTTTCCAGGGTTTAAATTTTTAGGACATACTTTACTACAATTCATAATTGTATGACATCTAAATAAACGCATTTTATGATTTAAAAATTGAAATCTCTGTTCTTTATTAAGATCTCGTGTATCTGTAAGTCAACGATATGCTTGCAATAAAATTGCAGGGCCTAAATATTTATCTTGATTTCATCAATAACTAGGACAACTGGAAGAACAACATGCGCATAATATACATTCATATAAGCCATCTAATTGAAATCGATCTAATTTAGACTGTAAAAATTCTTTCTTTCTAAAAAAATGTTGCCCCATTAACCATGGTTTTATTAATTTATATTGATTGTAAAAATTGGATAGATCTGGAACTAGGTCTTTAATAATATACATATGAGGTAAAGGATATATTGTTATGAACTTGTTTTTATTTTCTAAAGAATATAAACACGCCAAAGAGTTAATACCATTTATATTCATAGAACAACTACCACAAATACCTTCTCTGCAAGATCTTCTAAAAGATAAAGTTGAATCTAAATTATCTTTTATGTAAATTAATGCGTCTAAAACCATAGGTCCATTATTTTTTTGCAGTAAAGGATATATAGAAAATCAAGGAGTTTTTTTATATAAAGGATTTCATCTATAAATTCTTAAGAATTTTTGATTTTTATATACTATATTCAATGATATTTTTTTAGAATTTTTTATTAAAAACATTTTTTATATTAAATTAAATATGAAAATACAAAAAAAACATAAAATATAAAAAGATATTTTTATATTTTGAATTCGAAATCCATAAGATAAGCTTCATAGCACATTTCGTATACCATTTAAACTATGATACAAAAATAAAAATGAAATGATTAAATAAATAAAATAAGCGTTTTCTATTTGTATAGCCATTAAAATATAATTAGAAGAGAAATAAAAAACAAGTTTTAATCAAATATTAAAACCTATTGTTATAAAAATAAGTAAAACCCCTGAAATTCTATGTCATATAGATGTTAAAGATGTAATTTGAGAATCATAAACTGATAAATGTGGGGATATTGGCCTATTTAATATTGTTGTTTTATAATACATATTTATAAAAATAATTTTTATTAATCTAATTTGTCCAGAATAGGATTTGAACCTATGACTGCAGGATCTTCAATCCTATGCTCTAAACCTCTGAGCTATCTAGACTTTTGTAGATGAAATAGGATTCGAACCTATGATAAAAATTTTATGCCAATTTTCAAAATTGGTGCTTTAAACCACTCAGCCATTCATCCCTCTTTTTAGGGCAACAGGATTCGAACCTGTAATCTTTTACACCCAAAGCAAACACGTTATCCTAATTACGCTATACCCTATAATTATTTATCTATATTACGTAAATAAAATTAAAAAGGCCATCATTAAGGCAAATAAAGCAACTGCTTCTGTTAAAGCAAATCCTAAAATAGTATAACCAAATAATTGTTGTTTTAATGAAGGATTTCTTGCATATGCCATTACCAACGATCCAAATACAATACCTACTCCTGCACCTACTCCTGTTAAACCTATGGTGGCTAAACCTGCGCCTATCATTTTTGCACTTTGTAAAGTTACATTCATTTTTATTTTTGTTTTTATATATAAACCTCTTTTAAAAAGCTAGAATTGGAATCGAACCAATCTTCAGAGATTTGCAATCTTTTACATAACCACTATGTTACCTAGCCTTTGTAACGAAAATAGGACTTGAACCTATAACTTTTGGATTATGATTCCAACGTTCTAACCAATTGAACTATCTCGTCGTTTAAAAGCGCCTTATTCGAATTCTTTTACACCCATTATGTGGTAAACTCATGTTTTCATGAATTAAAACAATTTCAGAACAAAATTGTTTAAAATATTTTAAAACAGTTTTTTTATGCTTACTAAAACCTTTTATTTTTAGGAACATATAATTAATACGATTTATCCTTAAAAAGGTTTTTAAATCTTTAATTGATAAAAAAATAGATGTAGTTGTAATTTTCTTAGCATTACTGACTTTATAAGACCCTACAGAAGACCAAAGTAAGACGTCCCCTTTTAAATTTGTTATTGTGTACAGAATATTACTTCACGTAAAAATAACATTTAAGATTATTATTTTTTTGTTGTACATTATTAGACTTCTAAATTTATTTTTAACTTACTAAGATTCCCATAAATAGTAGTTTTAGTGAAAATACAATTACTTTCGAGTTCAATAAGGGATCGTGTAATTTTACAATATTATTTCTACAGTTAAAAAATTTTGATTAATTATTCTCACTCTAAGGCCCCTTTATATCATTCATATATAAATCCTAAAGTTAACACTCCTAAAAAAATTACCATACTTCAAAATCCAAAAATACCTATATTTTTCAATACTAAAGATCAAGGAAATAAAAAACTTATTTCTAAATCAAATATTAAAAATAAAATAGCTACTAAATAAAATCTAATATCGAAAGTTGCCCTTGCATCATCAAAAGGGTTAAAACCACATTCATATGCACTTATTTTTTCTTGATCTGCTTTTTGTGGGGTTAACATATATGATAAAATAAATATAATAAATGATAAAAAAGTAGATAATAATAAAAAAATTAATATAAAAGTATATTCTGAATAGATTAACTTCATTTTTTTCTAATTTTAAGGTAACCAATTAAAACTCATTAAAAAACCCGCTATAAAAAATACCCAACCTAGTGAAAGTGGTAAGAGTATTTTTCAACCTAATCTCATTAATTGATCATATCTATATCTTGGGAAAGAAGATCTAACTCAAATAAATCCAAAGAGTAATAAAGTTGTTTTTATTCCAAATCATATTGTAGGAGGTATTCAATAAAAAATTGTTCAATTGTAAAGTGGTAATCATCCTCCTAAAAAAAAAATCGTTGCTAAACTACACATTAAAATCATATTTGCATATTCTCCTAAAAAAAATAAAGCAAAACCCATTGCAGAATATTCTACATTATAACCAGCCACTAATTCCGCCTCCGCTTCTGGTAAATCAAATGGAGCTCTATTAGTTTCTGCTAATATAGAAATGTAAAACATTAAAAATATCGGAAATAAAGGTAAAATAAATCATATAAATTGTTGAGCTAATACAATTTCACTTAAATTTAAGGAACCTACACATAATAAAACATTAATCAAAATTAATCCAATAGAAACTTCATAAGAAACCATTTGAGCAGCAGAACGTAAAGCTCCTAAAAAAGCATATTTTGAATTACTTGCTCAACCTGACATTATAATTCCATAAACTCCTAAAGAAGATATCGCCAAAATATATAAAACTCCTAAATTTATATCTGAATATACTAAACCTTCTCCTAACGGAATAACACATCAAGAAACTAATGCTAATAAAAAGGTTAAAATAGGCGCTAATACAAATATTATAATATTTGCACTAGAAGGTAAAACTGTTTCTTTTACAAATAATTTTAGACCATCTGCTAGTGGTTGTAATAAACCAAAAACACCTACAATATTAGGTCCTTTTCTTCTTTGCATTGCAGCCATTACTTTACGTTCTGCTAATGTCATATAGGCAATAGCTACTAAAAGAGGTACTATTATTAGAATTATTTTTAAAACTATAGTAATGATGTACATAATGTGATAATTAATTTAAAAATGCTAAAGAAATTACGCGTGCCATAGTTGACAAAAATTCTAAATCATAGAATAAAATTAACAAAAAAATAAAACTAACACTTAAAATGAGCGCGTTAACTTTTTCTATAGGATATAGAAAAACTCATTTAAGATTAACATTAAAATACATTGTTTTTATTATTTGTATGTAATAAAAACATGCAATGCAACTTAATATGATTAGAAATAGAGAAATACCTATAGCTCCAGCTTGAAGTGCTGATAATAATATAAAAAACTTAGCAAAGAATCCTGCTAAAGGAGGTACTCCTGCCATTGAAAATAATAGTATAGAAAATATAATAGCAGTTGTAGGATTTATTTTTGCTAAGCCATTTACTTCTCTCAAGTATCTCATTTGATAATGGTAATTATAATTAAAAAAACGTAGACTAAATATTAAAGAAAAAGTTCCTAACATAGTAATTAAATAAATAAACACGTAAAATAAAGAATTACCAATACTTTCATTATCTCCTAATAACATAGCTAATAAAAAAAAACCTATATGAGTAATAGAACTATATGCAAAGAAACGTTTTCATTTTCTTTGAGAAAATGCACTTAATGTTCCTACTAGAATAGATAAAAAAACAACTAATAAAATTATGTTATATCAAATATCTATAAAGTCATGAAAACTAAAAACTAAAAATCTATATATTAAACTTAATACTGGTAACTTAGGCATTATAGAAAAAAATGCTGTAATAGATGTAGGGGAACCTTCATAAACATCTGGCGCTCACATATGAAAAGGAGCTGCACTTAACTTAAAAAGTAATGCTACTAAAATTAAAGTCAAGCCACTAAAGATACCAATAAAAACTAATAATTCTTCTAAAATAATTCCTGTAAAAAATTTGGATAGATCATTTAAATTTGTGAGACCTGTTAAAGCATAAATTAAAGATATACCAAATAAAAGTAATGCTGACGAGAAAGCACCTAATACGAAGTATTTTAAACCCGCTTCTGTTGAAAATTCTGATGTGCGTTTGAAACTTGCTAATATATAAAATACCAAACTTTGTAGTTCTATAACTAAATAAATAAATAAGAGATCATTAGCTTGTATAATTAATAAAATAGCTAAAAGACTCAATAACATTAATATTCAATACTCAAAAGAATTAATTTTTTCAAAAGTGTTATAAAGAAAAGTTAAAAAAATTCAAAATATAAAAAATGATATTATTATGGGTTTTGCGTCTCATGTAAAACAATCACTAATCATCAAGTTCTCCCATATTATTATAGAATAAGACGATTTGTAAAAAGAAAGAATAAATCCCATAGTACTTATTTGTAAAGTTAAAAAACTTAAATTTTTTACTAATAAAGGATTGCCTTTAGACAAACTAAAAAAAACTCCATATATCAGCAAAATACAAGCACTACTAGAGATAAATATATCAGATATAATTGGATATAATTCATATAAAATATAGCGCATTATCTTTATTTTTGTTAATTAGAAGAAAAATTCCGTAATATTTTGAACTACTTCTATGGAACATATTTTTACTAAGAATATAGAAAAACCCTTGATTTTTTTAATATGCATATAATCATGTAAAATAGAACATATCCCTATACTTATATGTGTTAATAAAAAACCTATAATAAAAAAGACTATTTCTAAATCTAAAATAATACTACATAATGTAAATAAAGCTGAAAATCTAATTATTAACCATTCTATATTGAACATTTTTATTAATATTTAAAATATAAATTCTAATAAATTATATAATGAAGAATGTATATCACCTAAAAAAGAACTAGGATAAACACCCATTCATAAAACTAACACTGCAATAGGTATTAAGATAAAAAACTCTCGTCGTGATATATCTTGATATATTAACAAATAGTTTAATTTAATAGAACCGAAGCTTATTCTGTTAAACAATCAAATTGAATAAGCTGCACCTAGGATCATACCTAAAGAAGAAAAAAATGTTAAAGTGGTGTTAATTTGAAATACACCTAAAAGTACTAATATTTCTCCTATAAAACTACTTGTACCTGGAAATCCTATATTTGCAAATGTAAAAAATAAAAAAAAAATTCCGTATAGGGGCATCACTTGAACTAAACCTGTATAATATTTAATTATTCTGGTTTTATACCTATCATATAAAATACCTACACAAAAAAATAGTGCACTTGATACTAAACCATGACTTAACATTAAGAATATACCACCTTCTAATCCTTGTAAATTTAACGAAAAAATACCAATTGTAACAAAACCCATATGTGATACTGAAGAATAAGCTATAATTTTTTTCAAGTCTACTTGGCGTAAAGTTGTTAAAGATGCATATATTACGGCAATAACGCTTAATGTAAAAATTAATGGGCTAAAATAAATTGAAGCTCAAGGAAACATTGGTAAAGAAAACCTTAAAAAGCCATACCCTCCCATTTTTAATAAAATACCAGCCAATATTACGGAACCTGCTGTTGGAGCCTCTGCATGCGCTTCTGGTAATCAAATATGAAACGGAATCATAGGTATTTTTATGGCAAAACTTGCAAAAAAAGCTAACCATAATACAAGTTGTTTTACTTCAGAAAACCTCGAATACCATAATATATGAAAATCTGTAGATCCTACTTGAAAATAAATAATTAATATACCTAATAACATCAGTAAAGAGCCTATTAAAGTATACAAAAAAAATTGATAAGCAGCTCTAATTTTACGTTGCCTAGAGCCTCATATACCTATTATAAGGAACATAGGAATAAGAACACTTTCAAAATAAATATAAAATAATAAAATATCTAAGACACTGAAAACTTGAATTAAAAAAAATTCTAATAACAAAAAACAGATTAGGTAATCTTTAATATTATGCTTTACAGAACTTCAACTGATTAAAATGCATACTATTATTAAAAATGTTGTTAATAAAATAAAAAAAAGCGAGATACCATCCGTACCTATAATATAATAAAAATTTAAAGAAGGAAATCAAACAAATGTAGACACAAATTGAAAAAAAGGGGTATTAGCATCAAATTGTAATCATAGAAATAATGAAAAAAAAAAAGTTAAGCATGAAAATCATAAAGCTACCCATCGACATCGAAATTCATTAGATTCTTCAATAAATAATAAAATTGTTGTTCCTATTAAAGGTGTCATACTTGTAAGTACTAAAGGGTTTACAAATTCTATTGAATACATTAAAAATTTTAAAGTTTTTGAGTCTAGATTGATTCGAACAATCAACATTACGCTTATCAAATTGCAATCGTTATTTCCATAACTTTGCCAAAAACTGTACAAGATAATTTCTTATCATACAGCTTCTTATAAAACATCGTTTTACTTAAACATTTAGCTTATCTTTATCATTACAAAAAAGCTTTTGCTTAAGTTTAAATCATACTTAAACGTTTCAATTTTCTATTTACTTAAATTTTTAGAGTTTTATTTTATACCTAATATTTAAAACAAAGGTTTATTTCAAATGCACGCTATTTGAATTTTCTTAACGATAAATACTTTTAGAGTTTAGATATTTTCAACAAATTCCTGTTCGTACTCTTGAATTTAATATATTATTATGCTTTAGTATTTAATATAAACTAACAATAATATAATACATTTTAAACCTCAAAAATGATAAGAATTTCACTTATATAAAAAATTAATTCTTTACGGAATATAAAGGATATATTAAAAATAAGAATATTAATATGATCAACATTTCACACGCGTACGCTCTAACCTTTAAGCTATAGACTCACTATAAATAATTAAATGAAAAATACCAAAGAAAAATAAAAAATTATTAAATGAATACTGTTTAAAAATAACACATATTTTATAGCTATTACTAAAGAAAAAACACAAACACTTATTATTATATAAAATATATAATGAATTATCTGCCCATTTTGAATTTGAAAAATTAATTTAGATCATTTTAGTACCAAGTTACTTAAACCAAAAGGTATTGCTAATTCTATAAAACCCCGATCTAAAGCCTTAAAAGATACTTTATAGCCAAAATTTAAAGCTGGATAAACAAAAAATCTATTATATAAAACATCAAAATACCATTTTTTGTTTATTAAATGCAATAAAAAAAAACTTAATTGAAATGCTTTTAGTAAAATATATTTATAGATGTACGTAATATTCGCTATACTAGACAAACATATACCTAAACAACTTAATAAAAATGGTAATCATTTAATAGTAATAGGTAAATATTCTGCTTCTACATGAAAACTATGATACGGTAATATAAAAATTGAACCTTTTCAGAAGTCCGTCCCTACTCCTATAAATAAATCCTGTGTTAAAAATCCAAAGAATAAACTACCTATAGCTAGCAAAATAAGAGGTGAACCCATTAAAAGCGAAGATTCATGTATATTAAATAAAAATATTCTATTACTATTATTAGAATTTATAAATGTTAAATAAATTAATCGAAATGAATAGAATGCCGTAAATAGAACAGATACACTACCTAATCATAGAGCTAAAGAAGAAGATAATAAATCAAGATTACAATAACTACTACAATGAGTTAGTTCTAAAATAAAGTCTTTGGAATAAAAACCTGTTAAAAAAGGAAAACCTGTTAAAGCTAATGATCCTATTAGCATTAAAGAATAAGTCATTGGTAAAAAATTTATAAGAGAACCCATTTTGCGCATATCTTGCTCATTACTAACTGCATGTATAACAGAACCCGCACTCAAAAATAATAAGGCTTTAAAAAAAGCATGATTTATTAAATGAAATAAGCTTACATCATAACAAGACATTCCACAAGAAAATATCATATATCCTAATTGGCTACAAGTAGAATACGCTATGACTTTTTTAAGATCATTTTGAAAAATACCTGTCATACCAGCAAAAAAAGCAGTTAAAGATCCAAATATTACTAATAAAGATAATAAAAATGATGAGAATTCTAATAAAGGCGAGAATCTAATCATTAAAAAAACTCCTGCTGTTACCATTGTAGCTGCGTGGATTAAAGCAGATACTGGAGTAGGTCCTTCCATAGCATCTGGTAATCAAGTATGTAGTCCTAATTGGGCTGATTTACCTACCGCTCCTATAAACAGAAAAAAGCCAATTAAACTTAATCCATGGTATTCTAGTCCCATAAATTTAAAGTATTGGGTATCCAGAAACGGGATTATTGAAAAAATATTACTATAATCTAATGATTGAAATATTCAGAAAACACAAAAAATACCTAAACTTAATCCAAAGTCTCCTATTCTATTTACAACTAATGCTTTAATGGCAGATTGATTTGCTGCCAAACGAGTATATCAAAAATTAATAAGTAAATATGAGGCTAAACCTACTCCTTCTCAACCTAAGAACATCTGCAGCAAATTATCTGCTGTTACAAGTATTAACATAAAAAATGTAAAAATCGATAGATAAGACATAAATCGAGGGCGATGTGGATCTGTTTTCATATAAGTTATAGAATACAAATGAACTAAAGTAGAAATTCATGTTATAACAATTAACATAACTGAAGTTATCGTATCAAATAAAAGACCCCAATGTACTTTTAGAGTACCAGACTCTATTCACACTTTTAAAATAATATGGCTAATTATACCACTGAAACCTATTTCTAAGAAAACTAATCCAGACAGAATTGCCGCTAATCCTACACAAACAGTAGTTAAAACGCTAGCCCCTTTGCTGCCAATCCACCTACCTGTAAAACCTGAAAATATAGCTCCTAATAAAGGTAATAATATAATACTTAAATACATATTATCTTATACTTTAGAATTTAAAAATTTTGGGTAAAGTAGAACATTTTTCAATATTAAATTATCACAATAAAGTAAATAATTAATAGATGCTATACTGATTTTTTCATCAATTAAAATTGTTTGTTGATTATTTTTAAAATATTTTTGAAATTTATAGCTTTCATATAAAAAAGCTTCTATTACTGCTAATTTTGATAGAAGCTTTTGTTTAATTAAAAGCTGTTTTAAAATTGCTTTTTCATTTAAATTTGAAACTTCTAGACTATTAGATTCTATAATTTGTTTCCTAGATTTTAATAATTTTAAAAACAAGGGTAAAAAAAAATGAGTCAATACAATGTATAAAGTAGAAAATATTAAAAATAATCAAAATATTTGAGAAAATATAATTACACGATCTAATTGTGGCATTGTTTTTTATTAGAGTTTATTAATGCATATCTAAAACATCATTTAAATATATGCAGGTAAGTAAAGTAAATACATATGCTTGTAAGCCAGCTATTGCTAATTCTAAACCTATTAATGCTAATAATAATCCTAATGGTATTATATGAAAAACTGCTAATAATCCTCCTGCAGATAACATTGTTCAAGCAAAACCTGCTATTATTTTTAACAAAGTATGTCCTGATGTCATATTTGCAAATAAACGTATAGATAAAGTAAACACTTTTACTATATAAGAAAGAAATTCTATAGTAACTAAAAGTGGTACTATTGCTAAAGGTACTCCTTTAGGTAAAAATAAGGCAAAAAACTTGAATCCATGGGTTTGTACCCCTATAATATTAATTCCTATAAAAATAGATAAAGCTAGACTAAATGTAAACACTATATGACTTGCAACTGTAAAACTGTAAGGTATCATACCTATAAGATTACTATACAATAAAATTAAATGTAATGTAAATATAAAAGGTAAATAATATTCTCCTTTTTTTCCTATGTTATCTTCTACTATACTAGAAGTTACTTTATAAAAAGATTCTTTAATAGATTGTCAATTATTAGGGATTAAACTTGCTTTAAAAAAACTCAAACTAGTTCAAAATAGTATGAAAATAAAAGCTATTATTAGGAATAGAGAAGAATTTGTTAAAGAAAAATTTAAACCACCTACTTGTAAAGGTATTAATGTAACTATTTCGAATTGTTCTAATGGACTTGCAATAATATAAGACATTTTCTATTATTTTTATACAGGAGAAGGAGGATTTGAACCCCCAACCTGTGGTTTTGAAAACCAAAGCTCTACCTTTGAGCTATTCTCCTTTATAAATTTGGAAGTAATTGGAATCGAACCTATAATCTTATGTATGCAAAACATATGTTTTCCCTTTAAACTATACTCCCTTTTTCTTATTTTCTTTATATCTTTCTATATTTTAGAGAGAAATAATAAATAAAAGGGAGAACTCCCTCTATTGTAAAGGTTTTTTTTTATAGCGGTTACTTTTTTGCAAAAGTAAAGCACATTACTTTTGCAAAAAAGTAACCGCTATAAAAAAAAACCTTTACAATAGAGGGAGTTCTCCCTTTTATTTATTATTTCTCTCTAAAATATAGAAAGAAGATGGTTGAGTGGTCTAAAACAACGGTTTGCTAAATCGTCATATGGATGAAATCTATATCATGGGTTCGAATCCCATTCTTCTTAATTCAAGATATTTATACATTAAATCTACGGAAGAGATGGCTGAGCGGTTTAAAGCGATAGACTGTAAATCTATTTATTAGAAAATTTTCGTAGGTTCGAATCCTACTCTCTTCATATTTTTTATTGCGCTTTTAGTTTAACGGATAAAACACCAATCTTCTAATTTGGACATTGTAGGTTCGAGTCCTTCAGGGCGCATAGTTTATT